TTGGATGTTAAATACCATTGGATGGGTTACTTTTTATTGGCATTGGAAGCACATCACATTATGGCAGGGTAACGTTTCACAGTTTAATGAATCTTCCACTTATTTGATGGGATGGTTAAGAGATTATCTATGGTTAAACTCTTCACAACTTATCAACGGATATAACCCTTTTGGTATGAATAGTTTATCAGTTTGGGCGTGGATGTTCTTATTTGGACATCTTGTTTGGGCTACTGGATTTATGTTCTTAATTTCCTGGCGTGGATATTGGCAAGAATTGATTGAAACTTTAGCATGGGCTCATGAACGCACACCTTTGGCTAATTTAATTCGATGGAGAGATAAACCAGTAGCTCTTTCCATTGTGCAAGCAAGATTGGTTGGATTAGCCCATTTTTCTGTAGGTTATATATTCACTTACGCGGCTTTCTTGATTGCCTCTACATCGGGCAAATTTGGTTAATTCTTATGTGTTATATCCTCGATAATATCATTTCTTTCGATGCAGAAGGGGGTCCGCCTTCTTATATTTCTACTATTTCTACATCTAGGATCCGACTTTTATCATTGATACTAATAGGAAGAACCGAACCATTATGGCAAGAAAAGGTTTAATTCAGAGGGAAAAGAAGAGGAAAAAATTGGAACAAAAATATCATTTGATTCGTCGATCCCCCAAAAAAGAAATAGGTAAAGTTCCATTGTTGAGTGAGAAATGGGAAATTCACGGAAAGTTACAATCCCCACCGCGTAATAGTGCACCTACACGTCTTCATCGACGTTGTTTTTCAACCGGAAGACCGAGAGCTACCTATCGAGACTTTGGGTTATCCGGACACATACTTCGTGAAATGGTTCATGCATGTTTGTTGCCTGGAGCAACAAGGTCAAGTTGGTAAGCATTAAAATATCGTTTCATTTTTTATATTCATTTCTATGATCATAGAGGAGCCCCTTTACCATTCTGTATAAATAGGCTATTCTATTTGTACCAATATGGTAAAGGGGTGTACTCAATCCTTCTTTGTCCATTAGTTCCCAGTCCCTCTCTTCGTCGCGGGGTAGAGCAGCTTGGTAGCTCGCAAGGCTCATAACCTTGAGGTCACGGGTTCAAATCCCGTCTCCGCAACATTTTTTTTGACAAAAAATGGAGGTTTGACTCCGGTAACTAGTAATTAATTACTATTTTTTTCTTTTTATTTTGGGGTGGGCAGGAGGAAAAGAAGGGAATAGTATAGAAGTGAAGAGGATAGAACCACTCTACTATCACTGTCAAGTATACTTAATTCTTTATCCTATTAAAATAAAAAAAAAATGAACCCATTACCCTGGGCGGATAGCGGGAATCGAACCCGCATCTTCTCCTTGGCAAAGAGAAATTTTACCATTCAACTATATCCGCTTGTTCTTGATACACAATGGATGGGCCATATTTGTGCAGAGTTAGATCAGATACTCCTTTGTTTTTCAGAGTAATTGCAAAATGCTTATTTTCATTTAATAAAATTTATTTTCATTTAATAAAAAATGAATTTAGATTCTTTATAAATTATTAAAAATATTAATAGTAATTAGAATAATATCAAATTTGAATTGTATAAAATTAGATATTATTCTAATAGAAATACTATATATAGTTAACAATAACTATATAGTGAAATTAGAATATATAAATTTAAAATTATAATCATTCAATTTTAATAATAATAAAATAAATATTATAATAATATGTTATTATCAAAAAAATATTATTATCAAAATAGTATTATAAATATTATAGAAAATTTCTACTATTTATAAATAATAATATATTATAAATATAAATAAATAGTATAATAAAATTATTTAATTAATATATATATAAATAAATAGTATAATAAAATTATTTAATTAATATATATATATTTTTTAATTTAATTTTTAAATAGTTAAATATAAGAAGTTTGTTTGACCCCTCCCTTTCATTTTTTTTTCTTTATTTGCATTTTGGGGACTTATATTTCATTTTAATGTGTCTCACAACCTGAAAATGAAAGAATTAGGAGGGGATCATTTCATTTTTGGATCTAAATAGAACAAATAGGTTCAAGAGATGAGAGAATTAAGGATACCCACCAAAAAGACTAATCCAATCCATAATGATGTACCGGAAAATACAACATTTTTGTTATTTGACCAACCATCAGGAGAAGCAAATACAACAGGTACACTAATCAGTAAGATTGCTGAAGTAGCAATTAATGCAAAAACAGCCAATTGGAAAGCAATAGTCATCTTTCTAATCCTCCAATCTATCAACAAAAGAAACTATATACCATTTGATCCCTTTATTGGTATCGGCCAAAAAATTGTATCAGCCAAAAATTCTAATAAAACGTATCATAGAGGGATTTTACCACGAATCTATTAATGCTGTATGACTTATTAGCACCTTTTACCACCTTATTAAATTAAGGCATGAGATCAAGGGAAAGGTATTTTTTTTTTTACTTCATTAAAA